GGAAATGCTAAAACGAAGAATTTCTTTGTACATAATAGAAAAACTATATGACGAAGATCTTTATAATTCTTGGATTTATGCTAATGAAAAAAAAAAGTTCAATTTGAATAATGAATTGAGAAGCCGAATCCAAATTATAGAAAAAAATGAGAGATCCTCTAGTCTGGATATGCTTGAAAAAAAAACCATATTATGTGATGATGAAAAAAAAAAGAAATGCTTGCCAAAAGCTTATGATCCTTTTTTCAACGGACCCTATCGAGGAACGAGAAAAGAATTAGATTCACGTGCAATCATGAATACTTATACAGATACAGAAGATTTAGTAGAATTTTTTTTTATAAATAAGATTCATGATCTACTTCTTAATGATTCCGTAGAACTTCACCGTCAATCATTTTTGAATTCTACAGAAGAAAAAGGAATTGATTCAGAAAGTGAAGCAAAATATTTTCAATTTTTATTTGATGTAATTACAACACATACAAAAGATCAAAAAATAATGAAAAAGAAATCTATTGGAATTAGAAAAGAAGAAATCAGTAAAAAGGTTTCTCGATGGTCATACAAATTAATCGAGAATTTGATAGACGAGGAAGAAGAAAATGAAGAAGGTTTGGAGGGAGAATATTATGATATTTATTCAAGAAGAGCCAAAAGTGTGATAATTTATAACGATAATGATCAGAATACCAATTCTCTTTCTAGTATTCAGAATACTAGTAACAAGGATGATCAAATGGAAGAGGTGGTTGTGATACGTTACTCACAACAATCGGATTTTCGTCGCAATCTAATCAAAGGATCCATGCGCGCTCAAAGACGTAAAACAGTTATTTGGAACCTCTTTCAAGTAAATGTACATTCTCCTCTTTTTTTGGATCGTCTATACAAAACATCTTTTTTTTCGTTTTTTGATATCAACGAAATTAAAAATATAATTTTTAGGAATTGGATGGGGAGAGAACAAGAATCAGAATTCAAAATTTCCTATTTTGAAAATGAAGATAAAAAAGAAGAAAAAAAATATAAAAATGAACAGATAGAAATATCAGAAGTTTGGGATACCTTTATATTTACTCAAGTAATAAGAGGTTTGATGTTAGTAACCCAATCTTTTCTTAGAAAATACATTATATTACCTTCATTAATAATAGCCAAAAATCTTTTCCGTATGTTATTATTTCAAATTCCCGAGTGGGACGAGGATTTTAAGGAATGGAATAGAGAAATCCATATTAAATGCACCTATAACGGTGTTCAATTATCAGAAACAGAATTTCCCGAAGCTTGGTTAATAGAGGGTATTCAGATAAAGATTTTATATCCTTTCTGTCTGAAACCTTGGAAAAAATATAGGGCACGATCTCATCATAGAGATCTAATGAAAAAAAAAAAAAAAAAAAAAAATTTTTGTTTTTTAACAGTCTGGGGAATGGAAGCGGAACTTCCTTTTGGTTCTCCTCGAAAACGACCTTTCTTTTTTGAACCTATTTATAAAGAACTTCAAAAAAGAAAAAAAAAAGGAGTCATCCAAATAGTTCGAATTATCAACCTAATAATGAAAAAACTGGATAAAGTAAATCTAAATTTATTATTTGAAGTGAGGAAAGAAAAAGTATATGAATCAAACGAAAAGAAAAAAGATTTAAAAAGAAATATTACTAGTGAATCATCCGTTCTAAATCAAACGATAAATTGGTTCAATTATTCACTAATAGAAAGAAGAATGAAAGATCTTTCTGATAAGACAATTCAAATCAGAAATCAAATTGAAGAAACTGCAAAAGACAAGAAAAAAAAAGAAATAGTTATAATTTATGATAATAAAAGATCGGGATTACAGAAGCATATTTGGAAAATATTAAAAAGGAAAAATATCCGATTAATGCGTAAATCACACTACTTTATAAAATCATTTATTGAAAAAATATACATAGATATTTTTTTATGTACCATTACCATTTTTAAGATCAATACACAACTTTTCTTTGAATCAACAAAAAAGATCTTTAATAAATCCATTTACAACAATGGAATAAATAAAGAACAAGAAGGAATTGATGAAAGAAATCAAAATACAATGAATTTTCTTTTGACTATAAAAAAATTGTTTTCAAATATTGATAATACTAAGACTAGCAATAAAAATTACAATACTTATTGGAACTTATCTTCCCTATCCCAAGCATATGTTTTTTACAAAATATCACAAAACCAATTACTTAATAAGTATCAATTGAGACCTGTACTTCAATATCAAGGGAGCTATCCTTTTTTTAAGGATAATTTAAAAGACTATTATATGATACACGGAATATTTAATTCTAAATCAAGACATAAGCAAATTAATACGTTTGTAATGAACGAATGGAAAAACTGGTTAAAAAGTTATTATCAATACGATTTATCTAAAAAAAAAAAGTATCAATTAGTATTAGTACCTAAAGAATGGAGAAATAGAATTGATAAACATCGTATGATTCAAAATAAGGAATCAAACCAATTGGATTTATATAAAAAAGATCGATTCATTTATTCCATGAAAGAAAATGACTATGCAGAGAATTCATTTATGAATAAAAAAGATAAATGGAAAAAACATTACAGATATGATATTTTATCATATAAATACATAAGCCTCCCTAATTTATACATTTCTGAATCAACATTAGAAAAAAAAGGGGACCAAGAAATTACATATCATTTAAATACATCGAAACCTGAATCATTTTATGTATTGGTAAGTATACCTAGTAATGATTATCTAGAAAAAGTAGACAAAGGATTTCTTATTGATAGGAATACTAAATTGGATAGAAAATATTTTGATTGTAGAATTCTTCATATTTGTTTTCTAAATAATATTGAGAATAATATAGAGATCTGGACCAATGCACATATTGGCATCAAGATTCAGAAAAATACTAAGACTGAAATAAATAATTTCAACAAAATGGAAAAAAAAGATCTTTTTTTTCCTACAATTCATCAAGAGAGCAAAACATGGAATTTCGTTTTTGATTGCATGGGAATGAATAAAAAAAGGTTCTATGATAATGATATCGCATCCAATCATGATACTATATCCAATCTAGAAACTTGGTTCTTCCCAGAATTTGTACTACTTTTTGATGTATATAAAATTCAACCTTGGATCATCCCAATCAAATCACTCTTTTTTCATTTTTCTATAAATGAAAAAATTAACGTAAAATCATCTAAGAAAAAAAAAGATCTTGAAGAAGATTACGTAAGCTTAGAAATAAAAAAAGGTATAAAAAAAAGACAATATAAGAGCAAGAATGAAATGGAACTAGATTTCTTTTTGAGAAAATATTTACTTTTTCAACTAAGATGGGCTTATCATTTGAATAATAAATTAATGAAAAATATAAGGACATATTGTCTCCTACTTAGACTGATAAATCCAAAGGAAATTGCTATATCTTCGATTCAAAGAAGTGAAATAAATCTAAATGAAATGGTGATTCAAAGGGACCTAGTTTTTGCAGAATTGATAAGAAAGGGAATATTTATTATTGAACCAATTTGTCTATCTATACGAAGGGATGGAAAATCTATTATATATCAAACTATGGATATTTTATCAGTCGGTAATAAGAAGTACCAAACAAATAAAAAATACACAAAAAAAAGAATTGAGAAAGAGGGGTTTAAAAAATCCATTGCACGACACAGCAACATCTTTTTGAGTGGAGACAAAAATCATTATGATTTACTTGTTCCTGAAAATATTCTATCCCCCAGACGTCGTAGAGAATTTCGAATTCGAATTTGTTTAAATTACCGGAATTTTCATGTTGTGGATAGAAATCCAAGATTTTGCAATGAAAATAAAATAAGAAACTGTGGGCAATTTTTGAATGAGAACAAACATATTAATACAGATAGAAAAAATTTCATTAAATTCAAATTGTTTCTTTGGCCCAATTATAGATTAGAAGATTTAGCTTGTATGAATCGCTATTGGTTTGATGCCAATAACAGCAGTCATTTCAGTATGTCAAGAATACATATGTATTAACAATTAGGAATCAATTCAATTCCAATGAAAAAAAGAATTTAGAGTTGATTTCCTACATATCGTATAACATATTTGGTAGATGAGAAAGCCAAAAAACATATACACTATGTAATAAGACTCTAATACATGATGCTGATTTTATAGTTTTATAGTATATCAATTTTCATTAGGAAGAGTGAAATTTATTTAAGTAAAAAGAATAAAGAAATTGTTCTATTTCGTGAATACATATATGTTTTGTATATTTTGATTAAAATATACAAAACATAAAAACATAAACCACATAAATGAAAAAAAGAGTATATGAATATAATCCAATTTTGATGTATACTAGATGAAAAGATAAAAATAATAATAAATATTCTTTATTATTATTTTTTTATTTTATTTTTCCTGATCGGTAAAATTCACAGAAAATAAAGATACAAATTTTCATTTATGGTCAAAAAAAATTCATTCATCTCAGTTATTACACAAGAAAAAAAAGAAGAAAATAGTGGATCTGTTGAATTTCAAGTATTCCATTTCACCAGTAAGATACGAAGACTTACTTCACATTTAGAATTGCACAAAAGAGATTTTTTATCACAAAGGGGTCTACGAATAATTCTAGGAAAACGTCAACGATTATTGACTTATTTGTCAAAGAAAAATAAAGTGCGTTATAAGAAATTAATGGATCAATTAAATATTCGGGAACCAAAAATTTCTTAATTAAATTTGAATTTCTTATTATTATTCTTGTTCTTTTTTATTTTTTCATTATTTTTTTCTTAGTTCAGTTATTCTTTGTTTATATTTTTAATTTTATTTTAATAAATTAATGAAAAAATGAATTAAGGAAAAAAATATGAGCCACAAGATAAATTGGACAAAGTTTCATAATTACCTTATCCCATACAAATAATTTACCTGTAACTATTCAATATCTTTAGTAATATTTCTGGGATCAGTTCTTATATTTGGAGGTCTGGGAATAGTATTACTTACCAATCCCATTGATTCTTCCTTTTCATTGGTATTGTTTCTTCTTTTTTGTATATCCTTAATTCTATATTTTTTTGAATTCCTATTTTGTAGCTGCCACGCAGTTACTTATTTGTGGGAACCATAAATGTATTAATCATATTTGCTGTACTGTTTATGAACGGTTCAGAATATTCCAATGATTCCTATTTGCGGACCTTTGGAAATAGGATAACTTCATTGGTTTGTACAAGTCTTTTTTTTTTCATTGAATGACTACTCTACCAAATACGTTATGGTACGGAATTTTTTGGACTACAAGATCAAATCAGATTATAGAACAGGATTTCTTCATAAGTAACGTTCAACAAATTGGGATTCATTTATCCACAGATTTTTCTCTTCCTTTTAAACTCATTTATCTAATCCTTTTACTTTCTTTGATAGGTGCAATTACTATGGCTCATCAATAATCTATAATAATCTATTATAATAATCTATTATAACTAATATAAAATATAATAAGAAAGAAGAACTTCTTTTTTTATTAAAAAAATGAAAATGGATTTAATCTATTTTTTTCTCAATTTACTGTGAATATATTTTTTTGTTCTGTAATTCTTCTATTCTAGTCAACTTAATCGGTTTGATTTTTGTTCATATTTCAATGAATTGAGAGAGATAGGGAATTTATTAATAATGTTAGCACATGTATTTCTTCTAAGTGTTTATTTATTTCCTATCGGTATCTATGGACTGATCACAAGTCGAAGCATGACTAGAACACTTATGTATCTTGAGTTTATACTGAATTCGGTGAATCTAAATCTCGTCACATTTTCCAATCTATTTGATAGTCAACAATTAAAAGGAGAATTTTTCTCAATCTTTGTTATAGCCATTGCTGCTGTTTAAGCAGCTATTGGACTAGCTATTGTTTCGTCGATCCTTCGTAACAGAAAATCAATTCGTATTAATCAATCAAATTTGCTGAAGAATAGTCATAATTCTTCTATTTTCACATAGAAATCAAAACATAAGACTTTTCTAATTTTAGAATGTTCTAAATAGAATCTAATAGAATTAGAATTCAATATTCAATATTAATAGAATCTAAAATTCTCTTATTATTATTTATTTTCTTTCTTCTCTTTTTTCATATAGATTTATGATTGAGATTTAGAGTTACTAACCTCTTCTATCACTAACCTAATAACAAACGTATTAATTTGATATTGATATATTAATTATATCAATATCAAATTAATTCTATTTCTATCTATCTATATATCTATCTATAGAATTATTATACCTATATACTAGAATCTTTCTATATTCTATATCTATATACATATAGTAAAATTAAAATGAATTGAATTCGTAAACTTATATTTCATGGTTATTGAAATAGAAATCAAAGTATCTTGGTCCTTTCTCATAAACAGATTAAAAAATCTATAGATTCTTAAATTTTTGATAAATCATTGATTCATCTGGTGTCTACAATAGAAAATATATGATTATTTCATTTTCTTATTTTACCAGATTGAAAATTTTTTGTGTTCAAAACTGGAATTTATAGACCCAATGTCACATTCAGTAAAGATTTATGATACATGTATAGGATGTACCCAATGTGTTCGAGCTTGCCCCACGGATGTATTGGAAATGATACCTTGGAACGGATGTAAAGCTAAGCAAATTGCTTCTGCGCCAAGAACCGAAGATTGTGTAGGTTGTAAAAGATGTGAATCCGCTTGTCCAACGGATTTTTTGAGTGTCCGTGTTTATTTATGGCATGAAACAACTCGCAGCATGGGTCTTTCTTATTGATATGTGACAAAAAACTCCACTTGAATCATTTGATTCCTCTTTACCGACAAAAGCCCGTATTCGAGAAAAGAATTATTCTTCTCCCGAGCACGGGCTTTTCTGGTATAATCTTATCTTGTCTTTATCACGAGTTATTTTCCTTGGTTAACAAGACTTTTTGTTTTGCCCATATTTGCAGGTTCTTCAATTATCTTTTTCAATCATAGGAGAAATAAGGTATATAGGTGGTATACTATATATATATATGTATCCTTCTAATGATCTATTTCTTTTTTTATCATTTTACAATTGGACGATACGATCCATTAACTCAATCCAAGAAGGATTCTAAATGGATCAATCTTTTTGATTTTCAATCGAGACTGTAAACCGATGGATTTTCCATAGGACCTTTTTTACTGACAGGATTTAGAACTACTTTAGTAGCTTGGCCAATTACTCAAAATCCGCGATTTTTCTATTTCTTGATGTTAGCAATGTATAGTGGTCAAATAGCATCATTTTCTTCTCGAGACTTTTTTTTTCTTAATAGGAATTCTAGGTATAGGATTCTAGGTATAGGTTTCCTAATTATAGGAATAACTGGCATAGGACTTAATGAAATCATTTTACAAAGACTATCTCATAGATTGATTGGTGCTGCGCTTTTTTCTTAGCAGGAACAAGTTGTGATAGAATACCTTTTTTTTATCTCGAAGAGATGGGGGATACCTATTCCAATGTCAAAAATCTTTATCATGTTTAGTAGTTTCTCGATGGTTTCTCTTGCATTGCCAGGAATGAGTGATTTTATTACAGAATTCTTACTCTTTTTTGGAATAATTACCAGCCCAAAATATCTTTTCATACCAAAAATGTTAATTACTTTTGTAATGTCAATTAAAATGATATTAACTTCTATTTTTTATTATCTATATTACGATATTACGTCAGATTTTCTATGGATACAAGCTATTTAATATTACAAACTCAAATTTTTTTGATTCTGGACTACGAGAACTTTTTGTCTTGATCTATATCTTTCTATCTGTAATAGTAATTGGTATTTATCCTGATTTGTTCTCCCGTTATCGGTTGACAAGGTACAAGTTCTCTTTTTATAGATACTAATTCTTTTTTTAGATTCAAGAAATTTAATTAATTGGAAAAAAAAAAGTCTTAGAATTCTTTGACTTTCATATTTTCACGATTCTTCGTTGTGCAATGAAAAAAAGGTAAGTGTTAATTAGAATTGTAATTAGATATAAGATATATCTAAAGTTTTTGAGAACCATTTGAATAATTCCTCTATTTAAAAGGTTCTCAAAAACTCGCACAAGATTTCATTGTGTATCTGATAATTCTTTTATGTATCCTTTATGCAGTTTCTTTTATTCAATTAGATATTCATTGGAATGAGCCATAACTATGGAACCCGATTCCTAATAGATTAATCCCAAAATAGCATATCCAAATTAGGAGAAATCCTATAGAAGCTACAAATGCCGAATTCGTAACTTGATTTTGCAATTTTGAATTTTTTCTAGTATGTAAATAAATTGCAAATATGGTCCAAGTAATAAATGCCCAAGTTTCCTTAGGATCCCAATTCCAATATGAACCCCATGCTTCATTAGCCCATACTGCTCCAGAAAGAATGCCTATGGTTAAAAAGGTAAACCCTAAACTAATGACACGATAACTCCAAGAATCCAAATGCTGAATTAATTGATATTTGTAAAAATTTTTAAATGATAGGAAAGAAGTCTTTTTTAAAATATTTCCTTTTTCGTTCAAATATTCCATATCACCAAAGAAAAATGATTTCCTTAAACTTAAAAAATTCTTGTTTTTCAAAAAAAAATCGATTTTTTTTTGAAATGTAATCACTATAAGAGCAACTGATAATAATGATCCGCATAAAAGAGCTGCATAGCTCAATAACATCATACTGACATGCATCATTAACCACTGAGATTGTAGAGCAGGTACTAATATTGCGGGTTGATGCATTTCAGTTGAAAGACCTGACGTGGCGAAACCTTGGGTAAAAAAGGCACTTGGTGCAGTTATTGCGTTTAAATCATTTTTAGAATTCCTAATATACGGAATTATATGAATAATGGATAAACTCCATGAAAGGAAAATTAATGATTCGTATAAATTACTTAAAGGAAAATGTCCCGAAGAAATCCAACGAATAACTAAAAACCCTGTTATAGAGGAAAAAGTAGCTATTATTCCTTTTTCTGACGAATTACGTAATTCTTCGATTTCGTAGACTAATAAGTTCATCAAATGAATTATAATCACAATTGAGATGATCGAAAAGGAAATATGAGTTAATATATGCTCTAAGGTCGCAAATATCATAAAGAAAAGTCCTTTTTAAAAAATGAAATTGGGGCTTAAATAGAATCTAAAATATTGAAAAATTTAGATTCTTTAGATTCTATTAGATCTATTATACTATTAGATCTATTGTATCTTTATTATTAACATGAATTAATATTTATGCCGCCACTCGGACTCGAACCGAGATGCTCTAGCACTGCTTCCTAAGAGCAGCGTGTCTACCAATTTCACCATGGCGGCGGCTTACTTTAAATAATAATAGGAAATTCATGTTGAATTGTCTATATTCAATAAAGTTTAGCAAACAATGAAGAAAGATGCATTTACATTCGTATATTCATATGGAAATGTTCAATATCAATACTACTTAATTAGTATATTCATCTTCGTAAGTTCATTTTTAATAATTAAATTTATCCGTACTAGAAATATAGTTTTTGTTTATCCAGAACAGTCAGAACTAAAAAGTTTCGTTTCCAATCGGAGTCTAAAATTCATAATCTTTTTTCTAATGATTTTGAGACCCAAGGCCTTAGTATAAAGTAGAATGGAATATTAAGATTCTTCCTTGTCTATCGTAATTGTGCTTTTCTATTTTGAAAAGCACAATTCATAGGAAATAAAAAAATCTCACGAATTCAATATCAATAAATCTAAATTTCAATAGATAAAAAAAAATACACAAAACTGAGTACTTTGAATCAAGTAGACAGAAAGATTCTTATTTTTCTATTACCTAGCTCTAACTAATAAGAATTAATAAGGAAAAGTGAAATAAAATACAATACACAATACTTTGGAAGTTCTTTGAAACATATC